CCACGCATATTGATATGTCTGTTCCATAAAAAAAGTTTTTTATTCTTAATTAATTGTTTCCGATTCATCGGATCTTACCTCTTTCGAAAAAAGTCAATAAAAAATCAATATATGCACTAACTTATTTAATAATTTGATATTAGTATTTATTATGAGGCTTTTCAAAATCGTTCAAATATTCAAAAAAAAGAAGTTACAATTGGTCAAATGATATGACCAAGTTACATAAAAAAACGAATACTTATAATAGGAAAATGCAAATATAAATTATTATTACGATAATTTATATTCATAGAGCAAGGATAAAAAATTACGCAAAAAAGGGTACTTGATGCTAATATTAATTATAGGATTAACTAAGGTCATCGGTCTAATGAAATAATAACTCTTCATTTTAGTTTGTTTATTTCAACTCATTAACTAATTCATTATGGGATTGATTGTTTTCCATTTCAATCAAAACGATTTAGTAGTAAACGTTAGAATATTATAGATCTAAAATGAGATTTTTATTTTATTGGGAAATGATAAAAAATGACTGAGATATTTTTTTATCAAACCACGTATCCTTTAACAGATTTATTAATAGTCTCATTCGAATTTCACAATTGAATTTAGGTGTATTCTTTCCTCGAGTTTGACTAAAAAAAGACTCAAGTTTTTTATTAGGCAAAAGTTTACAATCCTTTGAGATATTTTATTACATGTAAATAAAGTATAGAATGATGAAAATCAAGGTGTTTTAGGTTCTTTATTTATTTATTTTATTAAGTTTTATTTATATAACATAGCGGATTCTAAAGATAGAAATTTGAGAGATAAAGAACGAGAACTAAGAGTTCCAATCCAAAGATTTTTGGTTTTACGAATATTGTATTGTCTGGAATCCAAATTTTCTTATTTCGAGTAATTTTTGATACAATTTTCAGAGATCTTTCACATATCTATATTTATTTTTTATGAAGAGAATATTATTTAGAGAAAAACTAGATAATGAATAAGAAATAATAATTCGTTTTGAACAATAGATGTCTTTCACATCCAACTATAACAATGAGTAACTTCTTCATTTTTAAATGGCAGTTCCAAAAAAACGTACTTCTATATCAAAAAAGCGTATTCGTAAAAATATTTGGAAAAGGAAAGGATATTGGGCGGCGTTAAAAGCTTTGTCATTAGGGAAATCTCTTTCTACCGGGAATTCAAAAAGTTTTTTTGTACGACAAACAAATAAGTCCTAAAATATTGGAATAATCGGAATGGATTTTACTTGAAAAATTGGCTCAGTAATTTGTTAATATAAAATTCACAATTGGTAGTCCCTATTCTAATCAATATGAAATAGACCAGGTTTCAATCTTAATCTTCTAAGATGTCTAAAAGAATAATTCTTCTGTTTTCTCAATTCTAAAAAAACGAATAAAGAAAAAAATACAAGATTTTTTATTTATTTTTCGTATATTTTCACTCACATTGTGGTGGTGGGGAGTCTTATTTTCCCCATCGACCTTTACAATAATGAAAAATTTTTATCTTTCTCGAGAAGGGCAGATATAATATTTTTCGTTAAAATTAATGAATTGTTGAAACTAATTGATTCCATGTTAAAAAATTTTTCTTTTTTATAACTTTCTGACTTCTTAATTTATTGGAATTACTATATGGATTTCCTATATATCTCCAATTTTCAGCCCACTCAATAAAAGAACTTAATTGTTGAGATATTATGTACAAATAAGGTGTCAATTTGGAGTAATCCAAAATATGGCTATTTTGGATTCATTGAGAAAATTTATTTTTTGTTTCAAATTTATGAAATCAGATAAACGCGAAATAATTAAGTATCAATATGAAAACATTTTTTTTATTCTATGGAGAGAATTCTCTAGTTGCAAAAGTTGGATTTTAGACTAGGATAAACTACGTCAAAGCCCTAAGATAAATAAAAGATAAATAAACCGGACACCCTAAGAAACTAATGAACCTTGAAATTTACTTTTGAACTCATTTTTTTTATCAATTTGAATCTTTGCTAAAAAAACTTATTTGATTGAATTGACTTGTTCAATCTCGACGATTTAATATAAATAGGCTATTATGAGTTCGAGCAAGCCGCTATGGTGAAATCGGTAGACACGCTGCTCTTAGGAAGCAGTGCTAGAGCATCTCGGTTCGAGTCCGAGTGGCGGCATGCCATCTTATAAAAGAGATCCAATAGATTCTATAATATAATAAAAAAATAGATCCTATAATAAAAATAAATTAAATTCCCGATTTATATTTCTTTATATTTCTTAATTAATTTAGGGGATTCCCTCCCTTTTTTTCATTTTTATGATATTTTCAACTTTAGAGCATATATTAACTCATATTTCCTTTTCGATTGTTTCAATTGTAATTACAATTCATTTGATAACCTTATTGGGCAATGAAATCATAAACCCATATGATTCGTCAGAAAAGGGGATGATAGCTACTTTTTTATGTCTAACAGGATTAT